GGAGTAGGGGGGCGCTAACGAGCAAGAAAAGGCCCCTTACTATAGATAGGCTAACGCGCCTTTACTAAGCAACTTCCTCTCTACGCCCCCACAACGTAGATTGTAGACCAATAATAACTGATCGTAGACCACAGGCGCGAGCTTGTTGAGCCCAACCTGATGCTACTCCTTTGGACCCTTCTTTCTCAAAGTCAAGTTTCTCGCTTGTTGCTTTAGAAAGATTGCAGGGGTTGGTCTACGATCAGTCTTCCTTCAGCCGGCTCCGCCCTATCTATTAATCTCTTTTTTTCAAATGGATATTTAGGGATCTCTCTTGTTCATAGATCCTGAAACCAGATCAATATCCATTTCTCAATATGGAAGAACCAACACTTAAAGGGCGTGACCAACGGAAGGCGCTATTTAGCCCTGCCCCCGACATTGTTCTCCGACGATGTCCCCTGGGCTCAACAAGCTCGCGCCACCATTCTCTTTCTTTCTTCCTTCAATCGTTCCGAGTGGGTTGGTTCGTTTCGTCCTCCTATCTACGCAACTCTCTGTCTTCGTTCGTGATCATGTTGGGCGAAGGGTAGTTGTAGAGGAGCGGCTGTGAAACGGCGATTCCCCCCTTTCCATTGAAGTAGGGAAGTTTACTTGTTCCAAGCCACCCACTTGAGAAGCTAGTCGCCAGAAAGAAGCGACGAGGAAGCGAAGCTGTCTACGAATTGAGATCCCCCCCCTGTAGTCTCTTTCCCTATCTAAGCTATATATATCAACATAGCCAACTAGAAAACTCATCCGCTTGTCAATTCTTGGTGTAATACTCACTCGTAAATGATTGGTGTCAGAATTTTTCAATGATCAGGTGTGATCCGTCTCATCCGTGTAAGAATTGGGAATTCCTCTTCCAACTCGTCCCGGAATGGGCGTTATGGCAAAGAACAAGAAGAAAACAAAGGGAGAAATTTGTCCAATAGTAACAAAAGGTGCCTCCACAGGTTGACATCCGATCCAACCTAGTAGTAAGCGATCCGCCAAAAGCAACCAAAATATTCCTTGGTAAATCGGGCGAAAACTTGAACTACGCACATACATACTTTTTAAAAAAGGTAAAGCCAACAGACATATAAAAACTGGTGCTATTGCGGCTACACCTCCCGATTTGTCAGGTATACTACGAAGAATGGCATGGATCGGTAGGAAATACCATTCCGGCACAATATGAGGCGGGGTGGGCATCGGATTAGCAGGTATATAATTGTCAGGATGCCCCAAAACATTAGGAGCATAAAAAATCCAAATGGAAAAAAAGATAGCAGAAGCTACCCAACCTACTAGATCCTTTACATAAAAATAAGGGTAAGAAGCAATTTTATCCATCTCTGAATGTACACCCAATGGATTATTTGATCCATATTGATGCAATGCGGCCAGATGAAGAAGACTGGCGCCTACTAAAATAAGGGGGAGTAAATGATGAAGACTAAAAAAACGATTTAAGGTGGCATTGTCCACGGAGAAACCGCCCCAAAGCCAAGTCACTATGGTATCTCCTACTACAGGTATGGCACTAGCTAAGCTTGTAATTACTGTAGCTCCCCAAAAGCTCATCTGACCCCAAGGTGGTACGTATCCTGTAAAAGCTGTCACAATCATTAATAGGAAGATTACAACTCCGAGACACCGAACAAATTCCCTAGGACTGCTATAACTCGCATAATATAGACCACGAAAAATATGAAGGTGAACCACAATGAGAAACATACTTGCCCCATTAGCATGCATATAACGGAGCAACCAGCCCCCTTCAACATCTCTCATAATGTGTTCCACGCTGTTGAAAGCTAGATCCACATGAGGTGTGTAATGCATAGCTAAAAAAACGCCAGTCACTATCTGAATGACTAAACAAATACCAGCTAACGGACCGAACCCCCACCAATAACTAAGATTGCTCGGGGTTGGATAATCTATCAAATGCTGATTAAGTGTGGAGGATATAGGTTGTTTAAGAAGAGATAATCGTTGGTTTCTTATAGTCATTTCTCTTTTCTATCGTGACAACTCTTGTTCCCCCACCTTTTTAGCGTTCTGGGGCCCTACTATATATATTAATTTCATTTTAATTCTATTTCTTATATATATTTTTTTAATATTTAGAGTACCCTTTCTTCCACCTCCGAAGGATGGAGGGGGTATACAGCGAAAGAAGCTCTTGGAAAGAGCCTGGGTTACTGAAGAGTCGTCCGACTGCTCGGTGACCGAATCAGAGAGGTTTTTACCGCTTTCTCTTCTCTCCAGCACTCTCGGACTGATCATCTTGCTGCAACAAAGCAAGCTTAGGAATGAATCTAATGGGTCTCTGTCCGCTTGGTGGGTTTCCATCCTCTTCAGTGAAAGAGGGCAAAGTTGTGTGGGAGAAAGAATTCTAAAAGGAGAGAAGATTTCGTCCACCAAGCGGGACAGAGTGCGACCCCTAAGCAATTGGAGGTTCTCGCTCATCTCTTGGGGTCCATATCATCTGAAAACTTTTCCTGTTCCATTAGCATAGCTAAGAATAGGATGACTCAGCGTCAGGAAAAGTAAGCCCCCTACTTTTCTGATCGTAGACCATACAACTCACTGATCTACGAGCATCCTACGGGTCCCGACCCACAAATGAAGAGGAAGCGGGGCGAGGGTCTTTCATTAAAGGGGGGGAGGATCGATGTAATTGAGAAGGAATGGTCGTAGATCAGTTATTAGGGGTGGGGCTTTGTTCTGGGCTATTTCATAGCGCCTTGCGCTGCTTTGGAAAGGAGAGAATTTCAGAAAGTCACTCTCTCCAACCTTTTCTATCTATCCTTAGAAGTAGGGCGAGAGAAAGTCAATATGATATTTGCGTTGGTTTTTCCAACGAAACTCAGCAGTTTTTTGTCTTTATCATTCGGAAGGCTCAGTTTCACACTCTGACTTCTGATAAATCATCCTCCGCACTCCGGCGCTCCAATGAACAACAGTTCTCCGCCTTACTATATTTAGAATAGTGGTCGATCCCTCGGGAATTACATTCGTAACAACATGTTATGTTCACGCGGTGATATTCTATCTTTCCAAGAGTACTACCCTGTACGTAGTCTATGTCTGGGGAGCATACTTGACAGGAGATAGACACAGGCGATAGAGAGGTAGCCCACTTCGATTCCCGCCCCGTTAGCATCTCCGATCCGAGAGAAGGGTAGCTTGTCAAGGTTAGGTCTTTTCGGTCCGGAGCCGGCCGGTAATGGACCTACTTACCTTGCTTGTGGACCAGCTGCAGAGCTAACCCTTGTTCTTGGTGGTTGCTACCAAGACGATTTCTTTATGCGACCCGGATACGAGAAATTCGAAAGAACTCATATACGGAACGAGGGCGACCCGTGGAAATACATCGGTTTCTTACTCGTGCAAAGGAACTCTTTCTTGGCAACTTGGACAACTTATAACGATGTTTGTCCCGCATATCACTAGGAAGTTTACGTACAAAAGGCGCTATGATCTACGACCATACAACTCACTGATCTACGAGCATCCTTTCGTCTCAATTCATATTTAGCCGCGAGCAATCTACGTTTGTGATCTCGTATATTTCGCTTCTCCGACATCTTACTGAGTTTCCCCCTCATCTTTTTGCAAAAAGCCGCTCCACGGTGGTAAAGTCTCATCTTGTGTGTTGGCCGAAGTGACAATAGTCACATTGAACCCTCGAATATGTTCGAAGATCTCGAAATGATCTTCCAGTTCTGGGGAGGATTCGCAAAACTCTGTTTCCATCGAGAATTGAATGGAGTTTCCCCGTATTTCGACCGGAGAATCTAACAGAGACATTACTGTCGAGATTCTGACCGAAAAATTAGACATTCCATGCCCTCGGAGAGTGCTTTGTCGTGCTAGGTCACTGACATATCCTTTGTCTTTATTTGACCCCAGGTTGGATCGCGCTAAACGCTCTGTTGAACCCCTTTGTGTCTGTATGAATCTCTGACCGCGCGGAATCTCCATAGCCAATTTTCCATTTTTTATTATGAAATCAGAGGGTGCTTTTGGTACTACTCTTATTTCACACAATCCAGGAACTTCCATAACGTTGGCGTGATTCGGTTTGAGCAACGGATCCTGACGTGATACATCTTCGTAATGAAAATGGAGTGGAAACATGAGTTGGCTTTTACAATATCTATAGAATGAACACTGTGAACTATCTGCTTCAAAAAGATAGTGGTAAGAATGAAACTTCAACATTCTCGATTCTGACAGCCGCATCTGCTATTCCGATGCTCATATACGCAATTGTGGTGCAACGCCTTTATGAGGAGTTTAAGTTGCCAAACGAGCATATTAGACATCATCTTCTCCCCGCTCCGTGTGAACACCTATGGATTCTTCTAGCTCGGATAGCAATAGCAGCTCAAGGGGATTTAGATCTTCAACTATATCTGTGCCTAGGGTCATTTAATAAAGAACTGAAAGAGGAGGACTTATTCACCGAAGCAAAGGTGGAATGATATTAGAAATCGATTCTTTCGCTCCTTGGTAATATAAATTAATGATCTTCTCTTTCATATGAGACTTTAGTTTCTTTCAAAATGAAGGCTGAACTCACTTAAGCCAGGGCTAGTACACCCGACATTAGATAATGTACTAAAAAGCTTCCTTTAATCAAGAGGTAGAGCTATGCCAAAAGTCAAGGCTTTCCCAACTGTGGAATTTATTGGAGCTGAAGGGAATGAATCAGAATCTTCTTATAAAGAATATACTGCCGGTCTCGTTGCGTTGATACTTCTTCTCTGAACAATTTCCCAGTTGAGAGTTCACGAACGAAAGCAGCTAGGACTGATCTCTTTAACCCTACGGAAAAAAATTCTCTGCCTCTACTTCTTACGGGAGTAGTTAAAGGACTTCCCCTTTAGGAATAGGGAGGAGCGAAAACAACTTACTTTTTCAACTTCCCATCATCGGATTATTTTCTCTTCCCAATCCCACAAACTACTAGGCAGGGGTAGCTTCTTCTTGTTTTTAAATGCTTATTCTTTAACTCTCCTTACCCCTACCACTTTCCTTTCTACTTTACTAAGCGCTTTAAGTGCAGTAAATCTGAATCTTCTCCGATCAACTCATAGCAGGAGGAGTTAAAAGAGGAACCCCTTGAGTTGAGCGTAGGTAATTAAAGAAAGCATTTTAGCATATTAGAAGTAGAAGAGATCCGGTACTTTTCCTACTCTCTCTGGGAAGCAATCGGGAGTTAAACCTAAGGACTGGACTAAGCACTCTTTTAAGGTAAGAAGGGTGTTCAGTCTTCTTTCTGTAAGGCGTCTCCGGCCTTTGCCGCTTGAGTTCTTACATCTGATTCGGATGTGGAATTCGGAATATAAACCACTAATCAAAGGGAATTCTCCGGAAAACGAAGAACTGATTCTATTGAACCTTCTTCCACCTGCATTTACAAGAGATTCGGATTAGGATGCTAAGTTACCTGGTTCTATTTTTGAGAAAGGTCCAAGGGAGGAAAGGAAGTTCATTATGAAACTCGAGCGGCTTACAGCTTATACTTGTCCTGAAGATAAACAAAAAGCTTACTCAACTCGTAGTGAGCCCACCATTGCTTTCAACATTCCGCGTTCGTTCATCGGATGGATGGGATGGACAAGCTATAGCTATAGATAGAGTGGCAAGGAGAGCTTCGTTATGGGACACAGGTGGCAATAGAGATCTTCCTATATGACTCGGAAAGTGAAGGCTTGCAGACCCCGGTTTCAGAAACTTTCACCGGAACTATGCGCCGTCTTATTCCCATTTTTTTTCCCTGTCGTACCCAGACCTATCACAGGCCGAGGCTATATGGGCTTAGGCCTGTCCAAATGATGTTCGGCGGTCTCTACTCAAGTAGCTGTGGCCCATGATCCAAAGGACCCGCAACCAGTCAATCATGCTATCCTTACCTTCCAACCAATCGGCCAATCACGCTATCCTTACCTTTCAACCAACCCCTTCGATTCCGCTTCTGCAGCAGTATATAATCTCGGTCCCTTACCTTGATGCCTACAGCTCAATTTGTTTTCCAGTGATGGCAAGAATCCGCGAAATACTATACTGCTTTTTTTTTCTTCTTGTCTTGTTTCTGAATGGCATCATAGCTACACGAGGGAAAGCGATGCTGCCCGCTCTGCCGCAAAAGGGGGCCGCTTTCTTCCCCCCAAAAATGCCAGTTCCACCATCAGGGCCCAGCAAGCAGCATAATTCTGTTCCGAGGCTGCGTTTCATTCCAGCAACAGTAATATATGGTTTAAAACGCCTTGTTCCATCCGGCGCGAATCCCCTCCATCACTAGTATAGTGGAGGTGTTATTTGTATTGCAATAATGAATAAATGTACGAACACAAATAATGAGCAGACCAGCCCACTTTTATATGTGGGTTCATTTCATCAAGTATTTTGTTTTGAATAAAGAAGCGCGCTCCTGTTAGTGTAACGTAGGTGTCTTTCTCGGTTGATGTATGGGATAAATGCCTATATCGCTTTGTCATGTTGATGCTATTGCTATATTAAAGAATAAAATCTAAAAAAGTTGCTCTTTAGTCCCATTCTTTATAATTGTCTTTCTCGTACTGTGTAAACGAACTTAAAGTCTTAATTGTGTACTCAACAGGAAGCATCACAGCCTAGGTTTGGGCCACTTCCGATGTCGATCTGTAGTAATAGTTTTCGAAAGTAGTTTTCCGAGGTAGGTTCTATTTTACCCTAGAGCGATTTGCCTGCTTCTTTCTAGGCTATAGTTTACCTTTATTATGCAAATGTCCAACACTTAGGTGTTTTCTAAGATCATCCTATATGAAAGATGTATGACATGTGTGGATAATGAATGACTTGCATGGTATGCAATCTGAACGTCCACATAGTACAAAGGGTAAGACCTAATAAGAGAAATGAGCTTAGCACAACACGATATGGGATAGAAACCTAATCCTAAAAGGAGAAAACCCATCACTGAACAATCATAGGAATAGAAGAAATAGGTTCAGACCAAGTGACAGAACTCTCTATGAGTTGGGCTACATAAAAGATCTTATTCTAAAATGGATGTAGCTTAACTAAAGCCCAATGCAGGTTGAACTCTATGGAATCTAAGCCTCACTACCCTCTTAGAGCGTTACAAGGAATTTTGGGCCTAATGACAATAGTTTAAAGTATGGGTTAAACCATAGGTGAAAGATAGCCTACACAAGCTAGGCCTAACACAAGGCCCCATATGAATTCAGCTTAGGGGTTTATGAGAGATTGATTGATGGACCTAAGCTAAACTTATAAGATTGAACCTAAAGCAAAGCCTATAGACTGAATTCGGAGAGCAGAGATTTAATCCAAGACCAGGAAAGCACAAGCTATATCGAAGCCCAATGCCAAGCAAAGCCCTAGACTACAAGTGAAGAAATTGGGTTCAACTAAGCCCTTAACCCAACATGAGGTGGAGCCTTAACCCGACACAAGATGGGGCCCTATTAGGAT